ATAGAAAAGGAGCCGATAATTCTGAACCGGTATTACATGGGCTCGCAAATCCCAAGTTTGTCTATGAAGAGCGGATCTAATTGTATTAGTGTCTATAATGGATTTCCCCTGTGAAAGACTAATCGATAGGGCCTCGTTGGTAAGTGCTACAACATCTCGTGCATTGGAACCCATGGTTATGGACTCGAATCCATTAGTATGGAACATTTTTTTTTCCAAGCGAAATCCCCTAGTATATGAAAGAGTGAAAAAGTGCTTTCGTTGTTGTGGAATAAGAGACCTTCGTACCTTAATGCACGTATTTAATCTATGCGGAGCTATTAGAGAGGGATGCAGTTTTTGGGGAATATGGGTCGAAGCAATAACAAGACTATTTCTAGTGGAAGATCTTTCAAAATCCCAGGAGAGAAGGTTCAATAATAGACCGACGGAGAAGAACTCCGAATCCATCAAATCCAGCTCATGAATGTTTGGAATCCATATTATGCAAGGAGACAGTGCTCTTGCTAATTCGATTTGAAAGGTGATATAAAATCGGCGTACGTGCTGCACCGTATCCATCTCCACAGTTAGCTCATCCATCATAGTTAGCTGTTCCAGCTCCACATCAAGGTCACGATCGCTATCGTACTCAGCATCAATATCAATATCAATATCGTCAAGAGCATAAGTATCTTGATTAACAGCCTCAATATCGTCACGAGCATCAATCTCATCCTCACTGTCATAATGACCTTCATCATCATCATCATCACTGTCATAAAAACCATCACTAAAACGATAAACTGTATCCCGGAACTTGTCCAGAAATATCGTAATGAAAGGAAGATAGGAGTTTTTCGCTAGGTATTTGACCAAATAGGATCGTCCAAGTCCTATAGAACCTATCACTAAAATACCCCTAGAGGGGGATAAGGTTAAGCGGAGCGAAAAGGGTTTTTCATGAGATGGTAAATGAAAACTATTAGCTCCAGACGAGGTTTGTGAATACGTGATTGTCTGATAATGAGCAAGGAATATCCGTCTTTCTGCTAAAGAGGATGTATTGAACTCATAATTTATTAGATCCTTTTTATGAATGTCAATTACGTTTCGTAAGTAAATTTCTCCCGGCTGTTCAATCATTTGAGGATCAGAGTCATTCTTTGATAAATGATCACTATCAGTCAGACTCCATAAAATTTGATCAATCCTTTTTTCTGTCGTTAAGGTGGAGAACTGAATCAAGACTTCTCTTTCTTCATCATCAATCCAATCACTGGTTGCGACCCAGGATTCTATTTTATCATCAATCCTATACTCGAAAACGTTTTTTCTTTTTCTTATCAATGAATAGATCTCTTTACTTGTATGACTTAGATGTCTCGTATTTGTCAAAAAAGTGATTTGATTGACGGGGATACTTATGAGATCGATGATATCGCTGAGATTGATATTAAAATATTTCTTCTTACCATAAGCATTAACCAATAACATGTTTTCCAGAGCAACTAGAAAGAGATTTTTTAACCTTAACCAGAAAGAATTCGATTCAGATATAGGATACTTATCCAGAAGTTTTACCAACTCAATCTCAATCCTAGAGGATTCCATCATCAAAGATTTGACCTTTTCGAACTCTGTCTGTAACTCACTAGCGGTATAGAAAACAGATAAAAGATATGTACAAACGAGATATCCAGCAACAAGAAGAAGGAAAAAGATTGAATAGCGGAACTCCCGAACATTTGTCGATCTCCGATGTGTCGATATCAATGGTGACTCATTATTTCGAGGAAGCATTTCTTCGGACAGAAGAATAGTATGTAAACACTTCCTCCGAATCTTACTTATCAGAGGCAATCGCATCTTCCATTGTGTAAGACCCAATTGAATCTGACGAATAATAGCATTAAAAATGGATACAAATTTTTGACGGGTATTTAGTCTCCACAATAGGTCTGAAAAAATTTCTAAAAATAGATCCTTTATATATCTGTACCCTACCGAAGTAAGGGCAATTGGCAGATATGTTTGGAATTGATTCCATTTTGAGAGAATATATGTTTGGAATAGATTCCATTTTGAGCGAGTTGAAAAAGCACTATCTCGTTGAAAGGTTCTATACATCTGCCCTTTCTCAACGCATTTATTTAGACGAAGACTCTGTTTTTTTTTCTTTAGATAAAGACTCTGTTTTTTCCCCTTTTCGGATGGTAAATATTTCTCAGATGATTCACAATCCATGTTTGAATTGAAATTGAGATACTGATGCAAGTTCTTCCCTTCTGAATCAGATAGATTCATATCTGAAAGAGGTTGACAATAAGTTCTTTCAAAATTGACTATTTGTCCCTCTGTTAGAGGTGTTCCAGAAATGTCTGCGATCGAGTAAATAGCTCTACGAACGAATGGATCGGATCGACTTGGAAAAGGGAAAGATTTGTACAAGTTATACGTTTCGTCACCACTTTGTGGAAAATCCTTTGGTATGAATATGTTAGATACCTGTGACTCGATT